CCTGTTCCCGGTTTACTTAATTTTTTTTATTTCCATTTTCTTTAGTTAGTATAACTCTACATGTTACGCTTAGACAAATTCTCTTGTTTTCGCCTAGGATTTTGGCTAAAGAAAGTGACTTCCAACTAAAAATAAGATTGAATTCGGAGGTCTTTTTTCGTTTTTTTTTTTTTCTTAATGATTTAGAATGAAATAAGTATTCAAATGTAGGAGAATGGAGTGTTTATCTCCAAATTTCGAATATCGTATACCTTACTTTTTTGTTGTACTTCACTAGGTCTAAGTAAGGTATACGAAAATTTTCCATTGTTTTGGCACTGAAACTTACCAAAGGGATTCGTTTTTCAAAAAACTCTAGCTTGTCTCCTAGATCTATGTGAATAACTCTTTGGAGTTTTTCACCGGACTCATGTCTTTGACTTCTTAAATTCATTAAGGTTAGGTATACCAAAGAAAAGGAGTATCACTAACTTACCCCCTTGATTGGGGTCGACGGGGAAATTCATATGGAGTTTCTCTCCGAAGATTAGAAGGATTTATTTGTTTATCAACGATTGGATAGGGATCCATTACATCCCTTGAAATAGGTTTTTACTTCAGTTTTCTGTTCTGTTTAAAACGATTCCTGTGAGTGAGTTTTTAGGAAGAATTTTCTTTCGATGAACTAGCCGGTCAGTTCCAAGTTCAAAATAAAGAATGAAGAAATCAAAATTATACAATTTTTTATTTCAAATCTTCATTTTATTTTGTATTTTCTATTTATAGGGCTCTAGGGCTATACGGACTCGAACCGTAGACCTTCTCGGTAAAACAGATCAAACTGACTGATTATTATCAAAATGATGTGAACTGTTTTAAAAACCCAACATGCATTTTATTTTGCATTGGGCTCTTTCATTAACTGATAGAAATATCAGCCAATCCACCATATTCTTTCTTAACAGAAAAATAAGATAAGGAGATGGCTCCATGTGCTCTGATTCATTATTTTGGATTCGGATCCAGGAGCACTACCAAAGTGTTTCAAGGGTGGGGTTATCTTGACGTAGGTCTGCCTCTGGCCTAGATCATTTTAAGTTAAATGAAGTCTCTATCGTTCGTTTTAAAATGAAAATCAAATATGAAACCTCATACACCTTAAAGTTCATAATACGAAAAGAGATTTTTTTAAGGACCTTATACTCATTATGCCTAGCATTGAATGCACTGGTATTCACCTTATCAATATCTCAAATCAATGATGGAGTCTCTTTGGTACCTAAAAAGGGGCACCAAAATCGGACCGACCCATTTGTCAGGCTATTGTTCCCTCAAAGTTATGGAGTAAGACATCGATTTCACAATAAAATCAATTGTATGATGGATTCCCCCGAAAAACATTGGCGCGTGTGTAAACGAGGTGCTCTACCAACTGAGCTATAGCCCTTAGTGCTTGTGATCCGTATTTTATCATGTATATAATTTCTTGTCAAGATGAATATTCTATGATCCAACATCCAAAATTTTGGAGTGTTATTGCTTAGATTATTATTGCTTATAAGGAATATGATATTTATAATCCATCGATGGGGTGGGTTCCGTTTGGTTTCCTTTGGGATGATAAATTACCTACTTAACTCAGTGGTTAGAGTATTGCTTTCATACGGCGGGAGTCATTGGTTCAAATCCAATAGTAGGTAGAACTTATTAGATACCATTGACTCCGGTATCTAATAAGTTTTTTGCCTCACTCTCTTTTCTTTTTATTAATTTTGTATTCTTATTGATTTCTTATTTCATTTTTTTAATGCAATGCGTTGTATCAAAACTGGACTCCAATCAAGCAGAATCCAATCGAAATAGGGTTTCGAAACAGAACTTCTTTTGATTATTCGAACGTAGCAACTGCTTATGAAATCACATTGATAGCCTCTACTCTTGTCCTAGCTCGCCGGACAGCTAGATTTGCCTCAATTATTTGTCTCTTTCCTTCAGCTTTTCTCAAATTAGCTTCTGCTATTTCAAGAGCTTGCTGAGCTTCTTGCGGATCAATATCACTACCTTTTTCCGCATCATTTACTAAAACAGTGATTTCATTTTGGCCTATTCTAGCAAAACCACCCATCAGAGCCATCGTTAACCATTCGCCCTTAAGGCGTATTCTCAAAATCCCTATATCCACAGCTGTAGCAATAGGAGCATGATTTGGTAATATGCCAATTTGACCGCTATTCGTAGATAAAATGATTTCTTTTACTTCTGAATCCCAAACAATTCGATTAGGGGTTAGTACACAAAGATTTAAGGTCATTTCTTCAAATTGCTCTCCATTTCTAAGTTCATAGCCTTCGCGGTAGCTTCATCAATACTACCTACCAAATAAAAGGCCTGTTCAGGAAGACCATCTAATTCTCCGGAAAGGATCAATTGAAACCCTCTAATGGTTTCTGCTAGACCAACATATTTCCCAGGAGAACCGGTAAAAACTTCGGCTACAAAAAAGGGTTGTGATAAGAAACGC